AACTATAACCTCAGCTCTATTTATCGGTCTGAGTAAGATACGACTTATTTGATTTGAAATTCTGAAATGAATTGGAAATTATGCAATATTCTATATATTCTATAGTTCCTTACGGTGTCAATTTCCTCCAATTCTTGGTCATTGAGATTCATGGTCAATACAGATTAATATTTTAGGATAGATATTACCTCCCCTTTTTACTTTCCCCTTTCAAAAATAAAAATGATTGAAGTTTTTCTATTTGGAATCGTGTTAGGTCTAATTCCTATTACTTTGGCTGGATTATTCGTAACTGCATATTTACAATACCGACGGGGTGATCAGTTGGACCTTTGATTAATTAACAATCTCTTTTGTTTATTGACCTCCTATTTCCTTGTTTTAATCCTAATCCACAGGAGGTCAAATTCAGACTTTAGGTTGCTGTTCAATTATTTCAGTGTCATTCTCGATCTAACAAGATCGGAATCACGCTCTGTAGGATTTGAACCTACGACATCGGGTTTTGGAGACCCGCGTTCTACCGAACTGAACTAAGAGCGCTTTTTTCATAAAAAATTATATGTGACCCCAATACATCTTGCATGCATATACTACGATAATATATATATCGATATATTTAGATTGAGTATGTATGTCCAATTGAATCGGTCTCAATTGATCCCTTGTTACCACTCATAAGATAAGTAATAGTTAGGGATAGGGATGACAGGATTTGAACCTGTGACATTTTGTACCCAAAACAAACGCGCTACCAAGCTGCGCTACATCCCTTACAATTGGTTTCCAGTGTCATTGTAAAGAATCTTTGTTTTGTTTTCCACATTTTATTTTTTTTTTTTCCGTTGATATGTATATATATCAATTATCCTGCCATTTTTTTCTTTTTTTTAGTTTCATATCGTATAATATAGAATATGAAAAAAAAAAGAAAAAATATTTGTATAGTGTATAGAAATAATAATATTTAATTAAATAAAATCTAAATAAAATATTAATAAATATGAAATAGAATATAAATAGAAAAATATTACAATAAAATAGAAAATTGGATATAAAAGAGACTAATTAATAATATAAATAATATCAAAAAGAAATAATATAAAATTAGAATAATCAAAGACTTATAATGAAATAAAAAAAAATAGGAAATTTCCCTAAAACAGAAAAATATTTTTAGGGAATGCTCGGGCAGAAATAGACCTCTTTTTTTGTTAAAAAAAAATATCTAACGAATCATTGTACATTTCAATTTGAATTAGGAATTCTGCCGACAAATACAAGTGGTTATCAACTAAATAAACATCTGATCATATTCCTATATGTAATTATGTATTACAAATTCCAATAAAGAATAAAAAGAAGGAGGATTTCAAATGCGAGATCTAAAAACATATCTCTCCGTGGCACCGGTGGTAAGTACTCTATGGTTCGGGGCTTTGGCGGGTCTCTTGATAGAGATTAATCGTTTATTCCCGGATGCATTAATATTCCCCTTTTTTTCATTCTAGTTATTGGTACGGGAAGGAAGAAGGGGTGAAGAAGATTAGAGATCCAATCAAATATCTGTGATTAATTCCCCCCTTTTTTTTTTCTTTTTTTTTAGAATTAGAATAAATTAGAAAAGAGAAAGAATAAAGGTGGATTCGGCTTCAGTGAAACTCGGAATCTGGCCCAGGCTTCAATTGAATTGAATTAATAATTCAATTCAATTTCTATTAGTGAGACCATAAATGGAAATGTAATGGCTAGGGCGGGGGCAACAATATCATACAAGATACTTAAATGAAAACTTAAATACTGTACTGCGATTCAAAATCTAGTTCGAAATCATTGTATTACTTAATTATTACTCTACTATATTCTTTTTAATTAGAACGAAATCTTTCAGAATTGGATTTCGAATTATCAACTTCTACTTTTACTTTTTGTTGTTCCTTTCTTTTTTTTTTTCGCCTCGAATTCAAAAATAGAAGAATTAAGTGAATCAAAAACCCAAAGGAGGTTCATGGCCAAGGGTAAAGATATCCGAGTAACGGTTATTTTGGAATGTACCAGTTGTGTTCAAAACAGTGTTAATAAGGAATCAACGGGTATTTCCAGATATATTACTCAAAAGAATCGACACAATACGCCTAGTCGATTGGAATTGAGAAAATTCTGTCCCTGTTGTTGCAAACATAAGATTCACGCCGAGATAAAGAAATAGATCAAATTTATCGTTTGTGTGTCACCAACATGAAAAATGATATATTTTTCATCTATATTCTATAAATTATATAGAATATATAACATTCTATAACATATATTGTTATATTGAATTATATAACAACATATATGAATATGAAAAAAAAAATAAATAAAAGGAAAGTAAGAATATAAATAAAACAAAACAAATCCTTTGTTGTAAGAAATGGGATTTTCGGGATAGGAATAAACAAACCATGCATAAATCTAAGCGACTCTTTCTTAAATCCAAGCGATCTTTTCGTAGGCGTTTGCCCCCGATCCAATCGGGGGATCGAATTGATTATAAAAACATGAGTTTAATTAGTCGATTTATTAGTGAACAGGGAAAAATATTATCTAGACGGGTGAATAGATTGACCTTAAAACAACAACGATTAATTACGATTGCTATAAAGCAAGCTCGTATTTTATCTTCGTTACCTTTTCTTAATAATGAAAAACAATTTGAAAAAAAGCGAGTCGATCGCTAGAACTACTACTACAGGTCTTAAAAAAATAGAATGACTCTTCAATTGAATTAAAATTAGAATCGAAACTCAAATCAAATGTCGATTGATGTTTTGTTCGAAAACTACGAAAATCCAATTTTGGTTCTTGTCTTGTGTTGTAAGAAAAAAGATAATCGGTGAAGAAGAATAAAGAAGAAGAAGAAATCCTTTTTTATTGAGTGTGGTTGTTCCATTTTGACGACTTTATCATATGGATTCCATTTTATCATACAAATCTCGACTCTACTACCTTCCCGGAGTTCAGTCTCCGGGGAATTTTTATTTTATGATCTCGTTGGCAATCATAGAAAGACAATTCCTATTTACTATAGCTATTTGTGCAAGTATCTTTCGATTAAGAAGCAATTGCCTCTTGTACAGATTATACATTAATCTACTATAATTATAGTATACTTTTTTTGGATTCTCACCGATTACTGCATTTATTCGACCGATCCACAAATGGCGAAAATATACTTTTTTCCTATCTCTATCCCGATGTGCCGAAACCAAAGCTTTTATTTTCTGTTGAGTAATAGTTCGAGTAAGTCTTGAATGAGCCCCGTGAAAGCTTGATGTAAATAAACGAATTTTTGTCCTCCGTTTCCGAGCTATATATCCTCGTTTAATTCTGGTCATTGAAAAAATGAAACTTTGATGAATAACTATTGGATTTCTTTTCTTTCAGTTATTCTTTTCCCTTTGCCAGTCTATTAATAACAGAAACGGATTCTTCCAATGTATAAAATAAAAATTCCAACGGCTTTTGCTACTATAACCTTCCCAACCACGATTTTTTTCTTTTTATTTCTAAGCATTTAACCTCGAAATAAGAAATTGTATTGATACTAGGTATCAAAAAAAAACATAGTAAATTAAAACAAAAATGGATAAAGAAATAGTGGGTTCCATCGTTTCTATGATTACTTTTTAAACGGCGAGGTCCTCTCTATACACCGGAGCCCCTTCCTTCATTTAATCAATGCTATTGTTAACTTGTACAGTTCACACTCTTTGGCTCTACCCATGAAATATCTAGTAATAGGTCTTTCACAACGAAATCTAGTTATACAGTAACGGTATTTAAGTATGAAGATTAGCCGGGTAGCTGACCCTCTTAGTCCGTTCTTGCAAGAATAGGGGCATAAATTTTCCGCTTGTTAATTGAAATAGGATTTCCCCCGCTTAATGGGCAATCATTTGCTACCAATGGGGAAGTCTTTCTTATCTTAAATTTTCAAATTGAGGTGATTGGGTTTGCACCAATCGAAATCATAAATTTGATATCCAATAGAAGGATATATATTATTAATAGATTTTGTTTGAAGTTAAGATAGTGAATGGAGTTCTTCCATTTGTTTCCTTTCTTTTGTCTTAGTCTATGATCTGAACGCGTCGCACATACACCCTAGTACATGTTCCTCGGCGCTGAGGGCATCCCCGAAGAGCGGGGGATTTTGTGACATTTCGGATTGGCTGTCTTGTGTTTCTAATAAGTTGTTTAATAGTTGGCATGTTGAGTCGTATACATAATGAGTTGGTTTAGATCAATCCTAACCTGATCATTAGGAATTATTTATATTCTATTAAATCCGGTAAGAAGATTAAGAAAAAAAAATCTCAAATCGTGTATTTGCGCGGAATCCCCACTGCTAATTTTTTATTCAACCGCTACACGATCAACAATTCCGTGGGCTTGGGCTTCTGCTGCTGACATAAAAACATCCCTTTCCATGTCTTCGGATACGCGCGATAAAGGTTTGCCCGTTCTTTGTACATAAACCCTTGTGATAGTTTCGCGTAGTTTCAGTAGTTCTTCCGCTTCCAGGACAAATTCTCCCGCTTGTGCCTCATAAAAAGAACTAGCGGGTTGATGCATCATGACCCTAATGTGATGATATAACATACCAAAGATTTCCTACGACGATAAGGCGGGAGAGATAAAGAATAATAAAAAAAAAAAAACAAACAAAGTATAGAATTGAACAACCGTACGGGCATCTTTTGCGTATTGCATACGGCTCCACTATGGAATTTATTTTTCCTTTCCGAAATACAAAATATACAGGGTCTATTAAACCCAGATCAGTAAATGATCCAATAACCATCTTTTCTTTTTTGGAGTAGTTAAAAAATACTAGGATGGTTCCGTTGCTTTATTATTTCGTCTGTTATTCCGAAATCCCAAAGTTTCTTTTTTTTTTTCTGAAAACAAAAAAGTTTGTGACGCCGAAATAGGCTCCTGATAGATCAGATAAAATA